TTGGAATTTTTGTATCGAATTTCTTTTTAACATTATCTATTAGAAATGAGTTTTCTAGCATTTGACTCCGTACCACTAAAGGATTTAATCGCAAACTTGAAAGATAGCCCATAAAGTCTAAATTATCTTTAGAGAATTGATTTATATTGACCTTTTGCAATTGAAACCACACGGAAAAATGCCATTGCCATAAAATAATAAAGTAATATTTCCATTTATTCATTAGAAGGGGCGTATCCTTTGCTGCCAGAATGCATTTTCCGTGATATCTAACATAATGTATGAAAGGATCCTTGAGCAACCCCAGGATGTCCTGAAAATTATTACCAAAGACTTTTACAAGATGTTCTATTTTTCCATAGAAAACAATTCGCTCAAAAAGGCCTTCAGAAGATGTCGATCGTAAATGAGAAGACTGCTTGCGTAGAAAAAACAAGATGGATTCATATTCACATACATGATAATTATATAAGAACAACAAAAATCTTGGATTCAAAATTGATTTTTTTTGAATATCAAAATTCTTCCAATTACAATACTCGTAGAGACAGAACCGCAATAAATGCAAAGAAGAGGCATCTTTTACCCGGTAACGTAGGGTTTGAACCAAGATTTCCAGATGGATGGGGTAAGGTGTTAGTATATCTAACACATAATTTAAATGTGATAATTTGTCTTCGAAAAAGGGAAATGTTGAATGAATTGATTGTAAATTATGAGATTTTGCTAATTGTTTTCCTTCGAAGGAGGATACTAATCTTCGAGAAAATTGAATTTCCACAATCGCTGCAAATAAGGCAGATATCATTTGATAATAGAAAAGATTGGTATGTCCAAAAAAGGAATTTTTGTTAAAATCCTTAGTGGAAATAATCAAATGATTCTGTTCATACATTCGAAAAATGAAACGTTTCACAATTAGTAAACTATATTTCTTGTCATAATCCGAATTTTCCAAGAAAATGGATCTATTTCTATTTAATCTATTTAAAATATGATCATAAGCAAGTACATAAATATACTCCCGAAAAAAAAGTGCATATAGAAAATTGTGTTGACGAGCTCCATCCAATTCTAAATATCCTTGAAATTCCTCCATTTGGATTGAAATTTTATTTGAACTAAAAGTAAAGTCTTGATTTTCTTGAGTTCTGAAATGATACATAGTGCGATACAGTCAAAACAAGGTATTAGACTCCGAAAGCAATAGATACCTCATAAACAAGTAGACTCCTAAACGGATTCTCTATTTTTAATAGGTTTATGTTCGTTATAGAATAACAAAACCAGATGATTAGAAATCCTTTATTTTTTTTTAACCTAATCGCTCTTTTGATTTTGGAAATATATATATTTTTTCTTTTTTTTATCAATATACTGCTTCTTTTACACATCCATCTCCAACCCAAACAGAATAGGGAAAAACAAATAGTTAGGACTCATGAAAAAAATTTGATAATAACACGCAAGAAAAAAAATCCCTTCCCGTACCCGTATTAGGCACTAATCTATTTTTAACATTTAATTAGATCGGGTAATTTTTCAAATTACGAATGGAAGCTCGTTTCTTTTTTTTTTTTTTTGTTTTCCTGGAATCAGGGAAACAGGGTTTTTTATCCATCCATTTATATTTATTCACTCGACCCAACTTTGAATTTCATTTTTTTGTTCCGTTCAAACACAAGGTTGTACGGATCAGGAAATCAACACAAATTTTATCTGAATTCTTCATTGATACGACATGCTGTTTTTTCCATTCATTCCTTTCAGGATCAGTCGTGGTCTTACAAACTCTACCGCAGATCTGGACGAATTTTTTTCTTCATACAAATGTGTAAAAGATCCTAGTCGCACTTAAAAGCCGAGTACTCTACCGTTGAGTTAGCAACCCCAAAAAACAAAGTTCTTCAAATATGTAGATACAACCAGAATAAAGAATCAAAAAAAATTCAATTCAATTTATTAATTGAATTTAGCAATGCAATACAAGCATTAAACTAAATTAACAAGAAATCCAATCAATTGAAATTAAAAGTTCTAATAAATTCTGAACATAAAAAAAAACGAATGGATCCTATCAAAATATGAAAAATTTCAAAATAAAAAGGTAAAAAATCTTTCTAAAAAAAAATGAAATTTAAAATGTAAAGGTATCTCTTATTCTAAAGAGATCTATTATTCTAATGTTATTTATCCATTTTTTTGTTCACTAAAAAAAAAAGACTTCTTGTATCACAGAAAATAAAAAGAACCTATTATTTGAATCCAGTAAAGTAGAAGCTTCTACTTTATAGGAAAAAAAAACAAATCCATCCATTGTGGGTCGGAGATCTATTTATCTATGATCGAATTATATTTGGTCGATACACTGTTGTCAATATGATTGTGAATTTTTAATATGCCAAAAAAATAGAAAAATAAATAAATAAACAAGCTTAATCCCTTGGCTTCTTAGTTCATAATTAATCTCCAATAAATGAAAGGTAACCCAGTTAGACTAATGTGAAATAAAATACTTTTTCTATTTTTATAGATTCATTTCTTTATTTATCGCCTTGTTTTATGTATTTTTTTATGTATTTTTCTGAAAAAAATTATGAATATAATATATAATAATATATAATTATATATATAATAATATATAATTATATAATACAATAATATATTTTTTTTTGTTATTATTTTTTTCTATTATATATATATTTTCTATTTTTTTTTATGATTATAGAACATAGTATTTGTTAGCATGGTATTTTTTAGTATTCCTACTTTAGTAGGAATACTAAATAGAAATAACTAGAAATTCCATTACCATTAAATAGGTATGAACAAAGCGAAAGAGGAGGAAATAAAAGAGTAGATCAAATTTGATACCAAGCTATATACGAGTCTTTCACATGCTCTTTTTTATATTTTGAAATTTTTTTTTATTTCATTAATTCAATTTCGTTTGATTAAGACTAAATTCTGTAAAAACCCCTGCCTTCTTTGAAATATCATGAACTGTTCCTGTAGGTTGAGCACCTTTTTTAAGGAAATCGAGAATAGCAGGAAGATTTAAATAGGTTTGATTAGTTATCGGATCATAAAAACCCACTTTCCGAAGATCTCTTCCTTCTCTTCGGGATCGAACATCAATTGCAACGATTCGATAAACGGCTCATTGGGATAGATGTAGATGAATAACCCCCCCTAGAAACGTATAAGAGGCTTTCTCCTCGTACGGCTCGAGAAAAAAAAAAAGAATTAAATTAATAGAAGTGAACTCTCTGTATATGTATAAAATTAGAATATTAAATAAATAGATTTAGATTAATAAAAACATCAAATCAATTAGACAGTAATGAAATCCTAAATATTTTTTTTTTCAAGAAAAAGCATTCGTAACATTCGTACTCTCATAACTCAAGTTGAATAACTGTCAAATATCTCAACAGAGAATCCTTAAATATTCCTTTTATTGAGTGGTCTCTAACCCTTTTTTGTTTGTCTCATTTTTTAGAATTAATTTGGATTCTTCATTCTGATTTAGTTGTTCAAACAATTGAAAACAGGATTTCCTTGTTCCAGGATTCTTTATCCTTACTTTGAATCTTTGGGTTTAGACATTACTTCGGTGATCTTGAATCATTTTATTAAAAAAGGGCAGCAACAAACCCCTTTTTTTTTGTTTATGATTTCTTTTCTATCAAAGAATCATACAAACGATTAATTCACGCATGATAGACTTTTGATCCAAAAAATTGTACAATTTTAACAAAATTTTTGAAAATTGCTTGAAAGGGATCTTTTTTTTTTTAATATAAAAATTGAAAAAAAAATACTTACGAAGTTGTTCCAACTTATTGATTCGCACTAACCCTAGATCCTTACTCCTGAGAAAGGAATAAATACTTTTGATTCTCCTCGAGCTCCATCCTGTACTATTTTTGAGATTCAAAAAAAGTGTAGGACTCTAGTAAAATAGAACAAAAAATGTCGAGCTAAGAGCACCTCTACTCCTATATAAAAAGTGGCGGATCAAAAAATCCACAGCAGATAATGTTCCTCAATTCAAGTCGCACGTTGCTTTCTACCACATCGTTTTAAACGAAGTTTTACCATAACATTCCTCGAGTTTGGAACCAGTATGTAATTGATTCAATTATGGAATCATGAATAGTCATAGTTCAGTCAGTATATAGTAATCTATACTTTTTCTTTCTCTATGAATGGAATAGTTAATTTACGAGAAAAAAGTTTCAGTCAGAATTGAAATGAATCCCATATTAGATTGTATATATGAAAAATAGAAATTTTAATAGAAATCAAGATTTCTATATATATTTTTGAATTTTAAATAAATAACAGATTTTTTTTAGTTGTTTTTTAATTCAAACTCTTAGAATCAATGGTTCCATCTTACTTACTCGGATCACACACAACCAAGCAAATAGATCTTTCGGTTGAAATGATGAAAAAGAAACTCTTCTTCTTTCTTTTCTGAAAAAGAAAAGAAAGAAGAATCTAATTCTTTTCACTTCAATATTTTATTCTTAAACAGAAAGAGAAAGATAGTTTAAAAAGTCAATACAAGATTGATTCTGTAATGACTATACTCTGGGACGGAAGGATTCGAACCTCCGAATAGCGGGACCAAAACCCGTTGCCTTACCGCTTGGCTACGCCCCATTTCGATTTCTATGCAATACTACTAAAAGTATTATTGCTATTGGTTGTTCGTCAATTCAATTTCATCCTAAATCAAATATAGATTACATTAGTGCTAGGGTTTTGACACGCGTAAATAGCAAATCAAACTGAATTTATTGATCATTACATAGAATTCAATTAAGATATTGTATGAAAATATGATTTCTTTAATTATCACAAGAGAATTAAAGGATTTTTGATTGAGTAAGTTCAACAAAGTCTTTTTAGACTATCTTTCTTTTTTTTCCTTATATCAAAAATATATTAATAACTCAATCAAAAAAAAATTATCCACAAGAACACCAATTTTTGTTATGCTTAATATATTTAATTTGATCTGTATCTGTTTTAATTCTGCCCTTTTTTCAAGCACTTTGTTAGTCGCAAAATTGCCGGAGGCCTACGCCTTTTTGAATCCAATCGTAGACATTATGCCCATAATACCTCTTTTCTTTTTTCTCTTAGCCTTTGTTTGGCAAGCAGCTGTAAGTTTTCGATGAAATCCTTAAGACTGTCCTAGAAAAATTCATGATTTTTTTTATTCCAACAATTAAAAAGATCAAATAAATCTTGACGTATGAACGAACTCTCAATTCAAACATTGAATTTTTTTGGTAGTCATGCTAAATCTTTATCATTCTATTTCCTAATTTTTATCCCCTTTTTCCCTGAACGAAAGAACCTATTAGATTAGAGTTCACCGCAAGATAATATCTAAATGTTGGTATGAAAATATTTTTCAATATGAAAGGAATATGAAAGAAAGTAATATGAAAGACTCAACTATTATCTTATTACAAATAAATTTATGAAAACTCTTTATTTTTTTTTCTAGAAAAAAAAAAATAAATCACTTGATTTCTTGGTATAAAAATTAGATGTGTGGTATAAAAATAGAGAATCTATTCTCTTTTTTTTTTTCAAAAAAAAAAAGTAAAATTTTGGAGATTGTGTAATGCTTACTCTCAAACTTTTTGTCTACACTGTAGTTATATTCTTTGTTTCTCTCTTCATATTTGGATTCCTATCTAATGATCCAGGACGTAATCCGGGACGTGAAGAATAAAAAAGAAAGTTTTTTTCTTGCTTTATTTGAATTTTATTAGTAGAAATATTCGAATTTTATTAGGATTTTATCTATTACACATCATCAAAAGAAGAAAGGGAAAGAGAGGGATTCGAACCCTCGGTACGACTAACTCGTACAATGGATTAGCAATCCAACGCTTTAGTCCACTCAGCCATCTCTCCCTAATCGAAAAGGGATACTTACTAGGTTACATTACACAAAAAGTAATAAACCCTTCTCCACTTTATTCTTACTTTTTTTTTTTTTTATAGATTATTATTTTATTGTATATATATTTTATATAATTTCTATTTTATTGTATATATAGTATATACAATATACTAAGTTCTTTTTTATAGAACTTTCTCAGTAATTCCATTTACATAAAAAATTTAGATAAAGAATTAGATAAAGAATTAGATAAAGAAAAGGCTCGAACTAGAAAGAGAGATAAATAAAACTACAATAATAGAAATAGAGAATCTTTTTTGATTTTGTCTCGTCCAAATACGAGTAAAAAGGTCTTTTTTATTTCCACAGCCTGGCCTGGACAGTCCCCAGCCGGGCCTTTATTATTTGTTAATTTTTTTTGTTAAAAAGACTCATCCCATTTATTTTTATATAAAAATAATTTATTTGATCTGAAATTGAAAAAAAAAAATGTGCTTGTTATTTTTTTATTTTGTTTATAACAAAAATAAAGAAAATGGAATCCTCAATTTTCGAATTTTTTTTTCAGGATTTTTTTCTGATCTTATTTATTTTTTGATTACATCCCCGATTACTTTGTTCGACAAAAGGTCAATTTATATACAATAATTACATTGTAGCGGGTATAGTTTAGTGGTAAAAGTGTGATTCGTTCCTTTAACCCCTTTAATAGTTAAAGGGTCTCTCGGTTTGATTCATCTTCCGAGCAAAAACTTTATTTCTTAAAAGGATTTAGTCCTTTACCTTTCAATGAAAGATTCAAGAAAGATTATAGATTCTCGTAATTTGTACCCAAGGACTATAATCAATTGCAAAATTGGATTATGAAATTACGAAACATAATTTTTGAATTGGATGACTATTTACAATTCAATAAGTATGCCAAGAGGATCCATGGATAAAGCTAGAAAAGTGTCTTTCTAATCGTAACTAAATCTTCAGTTCTATTCATTATTTTGTATAGAATAAATTGAAGCAAAATAGCTATTAAACGATAACTTTGGTTTACTAGAGACATCGACACATTGTTTTAGCTCGGTGGAAACAAAATACTTTTCCTAAGGATTCCGTTTAATAGAAATAAAGAACGAAGTAACTAGAAAGATTGTTCGAGTTCTCCCTTTCTATCTTCTAAAAGGATCATCTATAAAGCAAATTTTTCTGTGAAAGCATCAAGACGGAAAAAAAAGCTAACATAGATGTTATGGGTCGAGGTTTGATTTCGTTCCCGTCTTATTTTATCTGGGAATTTATCCATCCATCATAAAGGAGCCGAATGAAACCAAAGTTTCATGTTCGGTTTTGAATTAGAGACGTTAAAAATTTTAAAATGATGAATCGACGTCGACTAAAACCCCTAGCCTTCCAAGCTAACGATGCGGGTTCGATTCCCGCTACCCGCTCTAGATTCCCTGTTTTTATTAGATACTATTTTGTCTATTAGAATTGTCTAATAGAATTGTGTACGAATTCACTTCAATAACTTTTTTTTATTATTGAAGTGAATTCGTACACAATTGCGAAAAAGA